CAAATTCATTAAAATTTCATGTACGGATTCTTGAATACCTACTATGGTAGAATATTCATGTGGTATTTTCTCAGATTTTGCACGTGTGATACATGTTGCTTCTATTTCTCCAAGCAAAGCTCTTCGCATCGCAATGCCTATCGTATCGGCTTGACCTTTCATAAGTGGAGACAAAATAAAGCGTCCATAATAAAGACGCTTACTATCTGCTCTTGATTCAACACACTTCCACTCTAGTGTCCGAGTAGATACTGTGACTTTCTCTCGAACCATAGTAATATTATTTGATCAGATCATTGAATCATTTATTTCTCTTGAAATCTCTTCAATGTTTATTTTTACACACGTCTTTTTTTAGGAGGTCTACATCCATTATGTGGCATAGGGGTTACGTCCCGTACGAAACTTAATAGTATACCACTTCTGCGAATAGCCCGTAATGCTGCATCTCTTCCGAGACCAGGACCTTTTATCATTACTTCTGCTCGTTGCATACCTTGATCGACTACTGTACGAATAGCGTTTCCTGCTGCTGTTTGAGCAGCAAATGGTGTCCCTCTTCTTGTACCCCTGAATCCACAAGTACCGGCGGAGGACCAAGAAACCACCCGACCCCGTACATCTGTAACAGTCACAATGGTATTGTTGAAACTTGCTTGAACATGAATAACTCCCTTTGGGAGTCTACGTGCACTCTTACGTGAACCAATACGTCCAGTCCTACGTGAACCAATTCTTGGTATAGGTTTTGCCATATTTGATCATCTCATATTTATGAGTCAGAGATATATGGATATATCCATTTCATGTTAAAACAGATCCTTTCTTTTTATTTGTCCATCGGGTCAGTTTCTTTTAGAAAGATTATCCTTGTCTTTGTTTATGTCTTGGGTTGGAACAGATTACTATAATTCGTCCCCGCCTACGGATCAATCGACATTTTTCACAAATTTTACGAACAGAGGCCCTTATTTTCATATTTATAATTCCTTATCTTAATTCCGAATCCACTTCTTTGAAGAAAATAAGTTTCTTGAAATTTTTCATTTTAAATTGTATCCCCATAAAAGTAATGTTGAAGTTTAAAAAACCACCTAATCGTTCGAATCCTTGTTGCGGAGTCTATAAATTATACGCCCTCAGGTTGAATCATACCGACTTACTTCAATTTTGACTCTATCTCCTGGTAGTATCCGTCTAAAACTATGGCGGATCCTTCCTGAAACATAACCTAGAATCAGATCTTCATTATCTAATCGAAACCGGAACATATCATTTGGAAGTGATTCAGTAATTAAACCTTCATGAACCCATTTTTGTTCTTCCATTCCAGGTAAAACCCCCTTTAAGTATCAACTAATGGAGGAGGAGTGATATTAGATAACCTGTTCTGTCTCTTTTTTTTTTTCACAAATAGGAAATTTTGTATCTAATTCGGATATTAGAAGGATTACCATATATAACACAAAATTTCTCCGCCGATTCCTTCTAGTCGAGCCTCTCGGTCTGTCATTATACCCCGAGAAGTAGAAAGAATTACAATCCCCATCCCGCCCAAAATCTTAGGAATTCTTTGATAATTAGAATAGATTCGTAGACCAGGTCGACTAATCCGTTTTAAATTTAAAGTCGTTTTATACGGCCCTTTCCTATTCCTTCTATGTCGTAGGGTTAAAACCAAAAAATCCTTGTTGTTTTCCCGATGTTTTCTGACGTTTTCGATAAAGCCTTCTCGTAAAAGTATTTTAACGACGTTTTCTGTGATGTTAGTAGATGTTATTCGAACCGTCCCTTTTCTATGCATGTCGGCATTTCGTATGGAGGTTATTATGTCAGCAATAGTGTCTCTACCCATAATGAACTAAAATTATTGGTGCCTCAAAATTTGGATATAATAAACATGATCGTTTTTTGTTATGAATTAGTAAAGGTATATACGTGAGACACAATCTATTAATTAATCGATTTTACTCTATTTACTATAACTCTATATCATGGTCTTATCTTATAATACTTCAGGGGCTAATGAAACTATTTTAGTAAAATTTAACTGTCTCAATTCCCGGGCGATCGCACCAAAAACTCGAGTTCCTTTTGGATTTCCTTCTTGATCAATGACAACTGCAGCATTGTCATCATATCGGATTATCATACCATTGTCACGTTTGAGTTCTTTACAAGTACGTACAATTACAGCTCTGATCACTTCTGATCTTTTTAGAGGCATATTTGGTACTGCTTCTTTGATCACAGCAACAATAACATCACCAATATGAGCGTATCGTCGATTACTAGCTCCTATGATTCTAATACACATCAATTCTCGAGCCCCGCTGTTGTCCGCTACATTTAAATAAGTCTGGGGTTGAATCATTTTATAATCTGTTCTTTCAATGCAAAACAATAAAGGGGCGAAGAAAAAAAGAAATATTATTTTTTCAAAACAAAAAGAGGGGGAAACCTGTAATTGCTTTTTGATTCCAAGACCCCTTTCCTATGGTTATATATTTCTATCATGAAATAATGAATTGAGTTCGTATAGGCATTTTGGATGCCGCTATTGCAATAGCCTTTCTGGCTATATTTTCTGCTACTCCACCCATTTCATAAAGTATTCTACCTGGTTTAATGACAGCTACCCAATATTCGGGAGATCCTTTACCCGACCCCATACGTGTTTCCGCAGGTCTTACCGTAACGGGTTTGTCTGGAAATATACGTACCCATATTTTTCCCCCACGGCGTGCATTTCGTGTCATTGCTCGTCGCCCTGCTTCTATTTGTCTAGATGTGATCCAAGCAGGTTCAAGTGCCTGAAGAGCATATCTACCGAAACAAATATTATTACCCCGATAAGATATTCCCTTCATTCTTCCTCTATGTTGTTTACGGAATCTGGTTCTTTTGGGGTTATAGTTGATGGTTGTTTCGCAATTCCATCTCTACTGCAGAACTGGACATGAGAGTTTCTTCTCATCCAGCTCCTCGCGAAATAAAAGGATTGAACAATATTTAATTATATTTGATTCAAAATTTATTGATTTTGTTTGGATATATAAATAAACATAAATTTATAATTTATAAATAATGTCCTTTTTTATTTTGATAACGTTATAACGAATCTTTTTTTTTATCATATTTGATCACAAAAAAAATGTCGCAATCAAATAAAATAAAGCTTTCGCGGGCGAATATTGACTCTTTATTTACTATCTCGTTCAGTTGTAGGGTTAGCCCATGATCGCTCAGAATAAATGAAAATGTTCTCCGGTTCGTTCCGCCATCCCATCCGATGAATCATTATGATTCGTTTTCAATAGAATCTTCTTTATTCACAGGTTCCATCGTTCCCATCGCTTCTCGAGTAATGCTTAGGTCTGAAATTCAACAATGGAGTCTCTCATTAAATTTGCTTGAGTCAATCTTCTCAGTCTTTATTGACTTCTAGGCTCTTTATTTTTTGCTCTATGAACAGATTTATCTGGATGAGAGTATTGATGCTTTATTACATTGTCTTTTATAAGATGACTTATCGACCTTACATAACATATTATATTTTATATTGGAATTTATCTATCATTAACATTTTTTCTTTCTTTCTCTCACCTTTCCAGTTATCCACACACCCTTTTTTGTATTTGTATTCGCTTCACAACTCATAATTAGATTGGTTTTTTATGCAAAAACAAAACACATTTCAGTTGCTACAATGATATGACCGGCATATCTTGACTGGTTTTTTGGATCCGGATAATGCGAAGCAATGAGTTGGTTATTACTTTTCTAGTTATTAGTTCATACTATGGGCCGGTCTATTTTTAGAATAAAAAAATCAACGAGTCACACACTAAGCATAGCAATTATATTTATATCAAAATAAAATGGTCAATAAAATTTTTATTCAACCCTATAGAATTGCTCATTTTTTTGATTGAAGATAAAAAAAATAAAATGAAAGAGGTTGTCGTTTTGTGTTCTATCCAGGGATAGAACCTAAGGGTGAGTAGAGTAAGGGTTTTTTATTATTATTCGTCTATAAATAGCCAAATTTTGATACCTAATATCCCATATATAGTTCGAACTGTATAGGAACAATAATCAATTTTAGCTCGAATGGTTTGTAGGGGAACCCTCCCTTCTCTGATCCATTCGACACGGGCAATTTCTTTTCCGTCGATACGTCCTGCAATTTGTACTTGAATTCCTTTTGTATCTGCCTGTTCAGTTAATTCAATAGCTTTTTTCATTGCCTTGCGAAAGGAAACTCGATTTTTTAATTGTCCCGCTATAAATTCTGCAAGAATAGTAGGGTGTCCATAAGGTTTTGCTATTCTTGTAATAGCAATGTTGAGTTTTCGATTCACATAATTTAATTCTTTTTGTACATTCATCTGTAAGTCTTCGATTCTTCGTGATTTACCTTCTATTAATAACTTTGGGAATCCCATATAAATTATGACTTGAATCAGATCGATTCTTTTTTGAATTTCGATTCGCGCAATTCCCTCGACACCGGAGGATACTCTCATATTTTTTTGTACATAATTCTTGATACAATCCCTTATTTTTTGATCTTCTTGCAGACCCTCAGAATAATTTTTTGGTTGTGCAAACCAAAGGGAATGATGACCTTGGGTTGTACCAAGTCTGAAACCGAGTGGATTTATTTTTTGTCCCATACTCCCCTACTACGTACTTTTTTATATTTTATTTTATATATCTAAACAGGTTTAACCATACGATATATTATTTATCATATGATATATTCTTCATATAAAGCTATATTCTTCAGCTAAATCTAAGGATTTATTTTTCAATACAATAGTTATATGACAAGTGGATCTTTTGAGCGGATAACCACGTCCTCTAGCTCGAGGTTTTAATTTTTTCACGGTAGTACCCTCATTGACTTCTGCTTTACTAATGACTAAATCTGCTTCATTGAAACCCATATTGTGACTAGCATTTGCTGCTGCAGAATAAACCAATTTTAAAATGGG